ATTATAGTTATATGATTCAGAGTCTCATTTCCTATTTGATCCCTTTGAATTCCATATTCGAAGTTGCGATCGGATCTATTCATTAAAAAGAATCGATTCGATACATTTCTTATGTACCCATAGGTGCTATATTGGATTTGAATCAGATTTCGGATCAATCTATATTGATTGACTGCCTCCATGATGTTGTTGCTAGCAAATACCGCTGTTTTTAGTTTGGGATCTTCCAAATCATTCCCGCAGTAGATCCGGACCGATTTTTTTATGATCCTTCGAGAAAAAGATTCATTCTCCTCATAAAAAAGAGGAGGTAGAACCAATAAAGATTTCTTTTTCGATTCATCTCTGGAGTTGAATACCTCATTCAAGAATTTTTTTTGATCCAACCCGTAGGAATCAATAGAAAAGGAAAATCCCCTATGATACACCAGATCCGGCTCGGTTATTGATAGAGTGAATAGATCCGCCATTTCTGGGAATCTCTCTTCTGATTCAAAAAAATCGTGGCGTAACGCGTATCCCCCTTTGTTCCGGTCATGGAATAGATGAAAGAAATCAAAAAATGGATTTCTGTTCAAGAATGAAATCTTATTGGAACTGTCCGGTTCATCCTTCGGAACCATATCACATCCCGGATCTGGTTCCGAAGGATGAATTGAGACGGTATTTTGTAAATACGTAATTATCTTGAATATATCAACCATTTCTTTATTTTCCGCTCGCCTGGAAGGGACAAAAGAAACATCTTGTTTTTTCTTCAACAATTTCTGATCTCTAGTGGACCTCTCAGTAGGATTCGAACCCAGATGAAGTTCTGACCATCTGTCAGAGAAAAAAGAACGAATTGATCTTGTAGGATTCCCAAGAAATTCTTCGATTTCTTCCGGAAGCAGATGATTATTCATCCGCTTCTCAGGTTCCGTGAATAGCCAGGACATGGAGGAAGATCCAAAAAGGCATTTCGGGAATCGATCTGATTCTATCTCTGTTCGTTCCGTTTGAAGAAAGGAAGGATCCCAAAGAATCGATCTCTCTTTTAGTTGCTGAATCTCTGTTTGATCGATCAATGTGTGATATTCTGAATTCTCATTTCTAACGGAATCGAAATGATCTCTGGATTGATAAGAAGAAGATCCTTTCCATTGGCTAGAATCCGTTACTTGAACGAAAATAGATCTTGTGGAATCATATTGAATATTTGACAATACATTCCGTACCTTGCTAAAAAACCGATCCTTGTTTACCAACCACACATTGTCTAACCAAATCCAATTCTCTCTCGAGACGTTCCTCAAAAAATCCGATTCGTGCTGATTCTTCCCCCAACTAACGAAGAGATCTTGGCGGAATTGCCACATATGAAATTGAGCACAATTTTGCAAAGAAATACCCCACTTGTTTCTCGAGAAGAGATGGGAAACATGCTCGATATCATTGGATTGCATAGTTGCCCCAGCTCCTTGTTGTTTGAAGAAACTCTCCCCCTGAATTGGTCTTTTTTCACGAAAAGCAGACATGAGATAACAAATCAAGTCTTTCCCTAAGATTTCGAATAGCTGTCCCGAATTCAAGTTGATTATGTTTCGTTTCTTCCTCGGAGAAAGACGATCAAACAATTCCCAATCAGGGTCCTTGCGGATCGGATCATCCGTATAGGATAAAAAAAGAAACTCCAGATATTTGCTATCTTTCTCTTTGAATGAAATCTCAATTCCAGCTACGGTTTCATTAGATATCTGACAACTAGAATCCCTCTTTTTTCCGATCCGGTTCCTCCACCACCGCGAACCCCGGTTAGATTCAGGCATGATACACTTTTTCTTTATTGGGAGAACCCAAGTACTCTCTTGCGGATCCATGAAACAACTCTCAGAAATCTTTTTCCCTTTTGGAAGATACAGGAGCGAAACAATCAACCTATTTCTATTGGAAGACCAAAAAGATTCTTCCAATGTCTCATTTCTGGGTCCAATGGAATTCATAGGTATAGGAAGAAGCCCCATCAAATAGAGATTTTTTCTTTCGACCATCTTTCGATTGTTAATACGAGATATAAGGACCGCTACTACAAGCAGTACTACACCTTTGATCGTGAAATATCGATTGCTTGTTGCACCCTGTGAATCACGTGAATCACGTGAAAGTAGGATACTCCAAATTCGGGGGTCAAAGAGTTTCAGAAAACGTTCTTGGTGGAAAAAAATGTGAGTGAAAGATCCCACTGAATCGAATTTGATCCATGAATCTAAGAAATAGTGAGAATTCTTGATCTCTCTCAATATCTCTCTCAATTCGAATATCCAGGATTTGAATTGATGTCGTTTCATTGATTCCTCCTAAAGATTTCATTTCAATTGGAATTTGGTTATTCACGATGTACGATGATCCCTGTTAAGCATCCATGGCTGAATGGTTAAAGCGCCCAACTCATAATTGGCAAATTCGTAGGTTCAATTCCTGCTGGATGCACGCCAATGGGAACATTAAATAAGTCTGGCTC